ATATAATATGAATAATGTTAAACAGGCATATTATTTATTAAATCTCTAATATTGGTTGATTCTAGATTTATTATTTATTTTGAATTTATAATAAATAAATATTAATTAATAAATTATTTATTATATATAAACTTAATGTTAAATATAAATTTATAAATATATATATAATTATAATAATATAATAATAATTAATATTTGATAATATTAAATCTATCCTTATCTATAACTTCAGGCCGATAAGTATTTGCCCGCTCTATCTAAAGGCCTAGAGCGAATCGTACACTGCCAAATAACAGAATATTTGTCAGCAAACAATATACTATCTGACTATCAATCTGGATTTCGTACCGGTCATAGCACTGAAACTGCACTTCTTAGAGTGACAGATGACATAAGACTTGCAATGGAACACAGGCAGGGTACGATTCTCACTCTATTTGATTTTTCTAAAGCTTTCGACTGCGTAAATCATGAACTACTTTTAGTAAAATTGAGGGCAATAGGTTTTTCACAAAGTGTCATAAACTGGCTGAGATCTTATCTGTCAGGAAGACGGCAGTGTGTTAGGGTTAATGACGAGACTTCGGACTGGATGAGTGTCACTTGTGGAGTTCCACAGGGCTCAATACTGGGGCCACTACTCTTTGTCTTGTATGTAAATGATTTGTATACTGTCCTTACTTACTGTAAATACCATATGTATGCAGATGATTTACAAATATATGCTCACTTCACTGTTAGTGAAATAAACAACTGTGTACTTCGAATGAACGATGATATTGACTAAAATCATTAACTGGGCTGATAAACATGGACTTAAACTAAATCACGTAAAGACTCAACCAATTATTATTTGTAATTCCAGACTTCGCAGCACTATAGACTTTAATACGGTTCGTACAATTATATATAAACTTAATGTTAAATATAAATTTATAAATATATATATAATTATAATAATATAATAATAATTAATATTTGATAATATTAAATCTATCCTTATGCTATAAAGGATAGATTTATATATTAATAAAATATTTAATATAATATTATTTATTTATTAATTTATACATATAATAAATAAATATTAATTAATAAATTATTTATTATATATAAACTTAATGTTAAATATAAATTTATAAATATATATATAATTATAATAATATAATAATAATTAATATTTGATAATATTAAATCTATCCTTATGCTATAAAGGATAGATTTATATATTAATAAAATATTTAATATAATATTATTTATTTATTAATTTATACATATAATAAATAAATATTAATTAATAAATTATTTATTATATATAAACTTAATGTTAAATATAAATTTATAAATATATATATAATTATAATAATATAATAATAATTAATATTTGATAATATTAAATCTATCCTTATGCTATAAAGGATAGATTTATATATTAATAAAATATTTAATATAATATTATTTATTTATTAATTTATACATATAATAAATAAATATTAATTAAATTATTTATTATATATAAACTTAATGTTAAATATAAATTTATAAATATATATATAATTATAATAATATAATAATAATTAATATTTGATAATATTAAATCTATCCTTATGCTATAAAGGATAGATTTATATATTAATAAAATATTTAATATAATATTACTAATTATTAATTATTATTCTTGTTTAATTTGGAAATTTTTTTTGATAATGTAGATTTTTCAAGTAATCCCCTAATTGCTTGTAAATTTTGAATTTATCCTTATTTATTCTTTGATAATGTAGATTTTTCAAGTAATCCCCTAATTGCTTGTAAATTTTGAATTTATCCTTATTTATTCTTTGATAATGTAGATTTTTCAAGTAATCCCCTAATTGCTTGTAAATTTTGAATTTATCCTCAATTACTTGAAATTGTAGAGATTGACAATTTCAGTGCCTTCTCCTAATCTTAGTTCTATATTTTTAGGAAAAGTTGGCATAAAAATTACTTGCTTACCCCCCCAATAAATTATATTCCTGCTTGGTTTTTAAGGTTTCTAAAGTAAGTTTGATTCTGGCTTAATTAACTTTGGTTTTAAGATTAAGTTATATATTATAGTTTAAATTTTTATTTTAGTAGTAATAGAAATTCTTCAACTTTATTTATTTAAGTTTAGTGATTTTTTTATTAGTAGATTAATATTGTGCCAGCATTCGCGGTTATACAATTTACTAAAATCAAATTTTTTGGTTTAATTAATTTTTTTTCTGATTATATATTTTTTTTACTTAGGTGGAATTTGTATTTTAAAATAACTTCTATTTTAATTTATTAGATTTTTAGGGTTAAAAATAGGATTAGATACCCTAGTATTCTAAGTTTAATTATTTGCTGGAATAAAAGTAGTTATTATCTTCATAACTCAAAGAATTTGGCGGCTAATTTTCTTCAGAGGAACCTGTATATTAATTGATGAACCACGATAGTTTATACTTTTTACTTATTTTTATACCTCTATGCTTGAGTGTTTTTGAAGAATATTTTCTTTTTGATTAATCATTTATTTTAGGTCAAGGTGAAGTTTTTAGAATAGTTTATATGGGTTACTATAGTTTTAATTTAAATATTAATTTATATTTATAGTAATTGTTATTAGGATTTGAAAGTAAAATAATTTAATTAAGTATTTTGAATTTAATTAAAGTTAGTGTACATATTGCCCGTCACTCCTTCACTGGATAAGTCGTAACAAAGTAACCCTACCGGAAGGTAGGGTTAGATGAACAAAGTGTAGCTTATCTTAAAGTGGGTTATTTACATTAATTTGAAAACAATTGTTCATTTTGATTAGTCTAGTTTTTTTTTTTTTTTTTTTTTTTTTTTTATTTACTTGTTTTTAGTATTATAAAAAAATGATTTTTATTTAAAACTGTTTAGGATAATTTTTTTTATTAAGGAATAAATTTTATTGTACCTTTTGTATCAGGGTTAATTTAATATTAAATTTATAATTTAAATCCCGAATTTAAGATATTTGGGTTTTTGGTTTATTCAATGTTTCAAAATTGTTATTAATTTAAATTCAGTAGTAAAAAGTTATTCGTTCTTAATTATATCTGGTTAATTAATGTTAAATTTAATTTTGATTGTTTTATATGATTTATTTAATAGGGGATAATCTCTATTTTTGATTAAAATTTTTTTTTTTAGGTTTTTTTTAATAATTGAATTGTTATTTAGTTTATAATAAATTACAACTTTATTTTTTAATTATTTTTTATTTAATATAATATTAGTTTAGTTTAATGAATTTATTTTTATTTTTAGTATTGATTAAATTAGTATAATTTTTAATTATTATTTATGAATTCGACAATTATAATTTTCAAATGTTTATCAAAAACATTTTTTTTAGTTTAATTTTAAAGATAAATTCTGCTCAATGATTAATTTTAAATAGCTGCAGTATTTTGACTGTACAAAGGTAGCATAATAATTAGTCTTTTAATTGGAGTCTGGTATGAATGATTTAATGAGGGATTATTTTTATTGATTTTATTTTTATAATTTTATTTATAAGTTAAAAAGCTTATTTGTCTTTCAGGGACGAGAAGACCCTATAGAACTTTAATTAGTTTTTTATTAATTATTTATTTTCTTATAATGTTTTTTTGATTCTATTGTTAATTGGGGTGATTTTTAAATTTAACTTTAAATTTTTTTTTCATTTATTTATGATTTTTTGATCTTTATTTAGTGATTGAAAGATTAGTTACCTTAGGGATAACAGCGTAATTTTAATGGTAAGTTCATATTTATATTAGAGTTTGCGACCTCGATGTTGAATTAAGATTATTCTAGGGGGTAGATTTTTTAGAGTTAAGTCTGTTCGACTTTTAATTTCTTACATGATTTGAGTTCAAACCGGTGTGAGCCAGGTTGGTTTCTATCTTGAAAATATATATTTATATTAGTACGAAAGGACCATATAATTCGATTTTTTATTGTTATTAGTTTGGCAGATTAATTGTATTAAATTTAGAATTTAATTATGTGTATATTTACATATCTAATAATTTATATTTTGACTTTTTTTTTTTTAATTTTAATAGTTCTTGTTTCTGTTGGGTTTTTTACTCTTATGGAGCGTAGGGTTTTGGGTTATATTCAGTTTCGTAAAGGTCCCAATAGGTTAGGTTTATTGGGATTATTACAGCCTTTTAGAGATGGTTTGAAATTATTTATAAGGGAATATTGTCTGCCTTTAAATTCTAATTTTCTTATTTATTTTTTTTGTCCTTTATATAGATTAATTCAATCTCTTTTTATGTGATTAATTTATCCTTATTGTTTTCATTGCATTAATTTTAATTTTGGATTATTATTTTTTTTGGTTTGTTCCTCTATAGGGGTTTATGGGGTTATAATTTGTGGTTGATCTTCTAATAGAGTTTATTCTATATTAGGTTGTATTCGTATAATTTCTCAAGCTGTGTCTTATGAGGTATCATTTTCTATTTTTCTTTTATGTTATTTTATTTTGGTTGGTGGTTATAACTTAGTTACTATAGGAATTTTTCAGTCTTTTTCTTGGTTTATATTTATTTCTTTGCCTTTGTTTTTTTGTTGAGTATCTTGTTGTATGGCTGAAACTAATCGTAGACCTTTTGATTTTTCTGAGGGAGAAAGAGAGTTAGTATCAGGTTTTAATGTTGAATATAGATCTGGTGGGTTTGCTTTATTATTTATTTCTGAGTATTCAAGAATTATTTTTATTAGATTATTAACGGTTATTCTTTTTTTAGGTGGTGATTTTTATTCTTTTTTTTTTTATTTAAGGGTTAATTTAGTTTGCTTTATTTTTATTTGGGTTCGTTCTTGTTTACCTCGTTATCGTTATGATAAGTTAATGTATTTAGCTTGAAAGGTTTATTTACCTTTGTCTTTGAATTATTTATTTTTTTTTAGTTTTTTAAGGTTTTTATTTGTTTATCATTTTTTTTTGTAAAGTTAATAAATCTTGTCTATTTTATATTTTCAAAATATAAGTTTTTAATTAAACTAATTAACTATATTGTTTTGTCTCATCTTTTAATTAAGATTGGGTCTATAGTGAAATATAAGAAGTATGTGATAGTAAAGTTGATTCCTGTGTTAATGAATGGTGGCTCTACTGGCTTTGCACCAATTCAGGTTAATATTAAGAAGTTTACGATAAATATTCAATATAATGTTTGTCTAATTGGATAAAATCTTAATCCTTTAAATTTTATTTTTATTGATAGCGGTATAATAATTAAGATTATAATTGATATTAATAGCGCTACAACTCCACCTAGTTTGTTGGGGATAGATCGGAGAATTGCATAAGCGAACAGAAAGTATCATTCGGGTTGAATATGAACTGGGGTTACTATAGGGTCTGCTGGTATAAAATTATCAGGGTCTGATAGTATATAAGGTTCTATTATAACTAACATTAATATTAGTGTTAGTGTTAATACTACACCTATAAGGTCTTTAATTGAGTAATATGGGTGAAATGGGATTTTATCTATTTTTGATTGTAGTCCTATAGGATTTCTTGATCCAGTAGTATGCAGTAATATTAAGTGGATTATTACTATTATTGTGATAATAAATGGTAAGATGAAGTGTAATGAGAAGAATCGTGTTAAGGTTGGGTTGTTAACTGAGAATCCCCCTCAAATTCACTGTACTATAGATTCTCCTAAGTAAGGTACAGCTGATAGTAAGTTGGTAATTACTGTTGCCCCTCAAAATGATATTTGTCCTCATGGTAGAACGTATCCTAGGAATGCTGTTGCTATGGTTAGAAATATAATTAGTATGCCTGATATTCAGGTTTTTGTAAATTTGTATGATGAATAATAAATTCCTCGCCCAATATGAGTGAATATGCATATAAAAAACATTGATGCCCCATTAGAATGGATATTTCGTATTAATCATCCATAATTTACATCTCGTATGATATGTCTAATTCTTGAGAATGCCATTTCAATATTAGCAGTGTAATGTATTGATAATATTAGTCCTGATACTAATTGAACTATTAATGATAATCCTAGTAAAGACCCAAAGTTTCATCAAATTCTTAAGTTGGTTGGGGTTGGTAGTCTAATAATTGAGTCTCTTACAATTTTAATTATTATATTTGATTTTATAATAGATTTATTCATAGGTTTTTGTTCGTAATGGTCCTTCAAATATTTTTGTAATTTTATTTACTACAATTATTGTTAGTATTAGGAATAATATTATCAACATTGTTATTATTATGGATTTTCTGTATATTTTTGTTATTGATATTATTGCAGGAAGTTCTTTTTGTAGATCTTGAAGTTCAGTTACTTGGTAGTTTCTTATTATTTCTTCTGTAATTGCTATTGTAGTAATTATTGGGTAAAATATTTTTAAGTTTAATTTAAATTTTTCGTTTGATGTAATTCTTCTTATGTATATAAAGATAATTATTAATCCTCCAATTATAATTAGGAATGTGATTAAGGGGATTCATGATGATGTGTTTATTGAATTTATAATGGAGATTATTATTAAAGTTTGAATTAATAGAGTGATTCCCATAGATATAGGTATTTTTATTAATGTTGATAATATTGATATAATTAGTATTAATTTTATTATTAAAATTTTTATTTCAGTGAATATTTTATTTAAAATATAAGTTTTGGAGGCTTAAGATGTGTAATATACTTTACTGATGTTTTAAGAATTTATTCATTTTTAATTTACAAAATTAATATTTTAATTAAATTATTAAAACTAATGATTAGTTTTTGTGTTGTTCTTCTGTTTTTTGGTGTTTTTTCTCTTTCTCTAGTTCGTAGGCATATTTTTCTTTGTTTAATTAGATTAGAATTAATTATTATTTATTTATTATTAATGGTTTATTTTTTTTGTCTTCTGTTTTATTCATCTTTTTATATTTATGTAATTATTTTAACTTTCTTTGTTTGTGAGGGTGTTTTAGGTCTTAGATTGATTGTTTTAATAATTCGTTGTCATTCAAATGATTTTTTAAATTCTATGTATTTATGATAAGTTATTTATTTTATTTATTATTTTTGATCCCTATATTTTTTTTTAATTTTTGGTATTTTTATCAGTTTTTCTATATGTTTTTTATTTTTATATTTGTTTTTGTTAATTCAAGTTTAAATTTTTCTTGTTTAAATTATTTATTTGGTGTTGATTTTGTTTCTTATATATTAATTGTTTTGAGTTTTTATATTATTAGATTGATAAGATTAGCAAGATCTTTTATATTTAATTATAATTCTGTTTTTTTTTGTTTTATTAATTATTTAATTGGTTTAATGTTATTTTTTGTTTTTTCTTCTGTTAATATGATAGTTATATATATGTCTTTTGAATTTGTTTTAATTCCTTTGTTTGTTTTAATTTTAGGTTGGGGTCGTTATCCGGAACGTTTGAGTTCTGGATTCTATTTGTTTTTTTTTACTCTTTTTGGTTCAGTACCTTTATTTTTAATAATTATTTATTTTTATGTTGATTTGATGGTTTTAGTATTTTTTTTTGATTTTAATTTTGGATTTAATTTTTTACTGCATTTATTTATGATTTTACCTTTTTTAATCAAGCTTCCGATTTTTATATTGCATTTTTGGTTACCTAAAGCTCATGTTCAAGCTCCTATTTCTGGCTCTATAATTTTGGCTGGAGTAATATTGAGGATTGGAGGTTATGGTTTAGTTCGTTTTATTTATTTAAATGAATATTATTTTTATAATTATAGATATATTTGGTTTTCTTTTGGGTTAATAGGTTCATTGATGGTTGGTTTTATTTGTTTAGTTCAAGTTGATATTAAGTGTTTAATTGCTTATTCTTCTGTATCTCATATGAGTTTGTGTTTATTAGGTATTTTAACTATAACAAATTTGGGGATACATGGTTGTTTAATTATAATAGTTTCTCATGGTTTATGTTCATCTGGGTTATTTTGTTTAGCTAATATTTGTTATTTACGTTTAAATACTCGTAGTTTTTATTTAACTAAGGGTTTACTTAGTTTTATACCTAGTTTATCTTTTTTTTGATTTTTATTTAGAAGTTTTAATATAGGTTGTCCTCCTAGAATTAATTTTGTTAGAGAGCTTTATATAATTTTAAGTTCTATTTATTATTTTAGTTTATCTTATTTTTATTTATTTTTTAGTTCTTTTATTAGTGCTTGTTTTAGTTTTTACATATATAGATTTTCCCAGCATGGTATTTTTAATTCTCTTTATTCTCATTCTTCTGCTTTGGTTTGTGAGTTCCTTCTTTTAATTTGTCATTTATATCCTTTAGTTTCTATACTATTTCTTTTTATATTGTTTTAATTGTTTAAGTAGTTTAATAAAAATTTGAATTTGTGGTATTCTAGATACTTTTGGTCTTAAGCTTTGATTAATAAGTATTTATTTTGATTTATTTTTTTATTTGTTTTTTCTTTATTTATATTCTACTTAGGTTTATGATTTATGTTAGGAGATATATGTTTTTTTTTGGAATATAGGATAATGGTTATTAATTCCTTGGTTTTTTATTATGTTTTAATTTTTGATTGGAAGTCTTTATTGTTTATGTCTGTGGTTTTGTTTATTTCTTCAATAGTTATTATCTATAGTTCTTTATATATAGGTTATGGGAGTTTTGCGTGTAATCGTTTTTTGTATTTAGTCTTGTTGTTTATTATGAGAATGGTATTAATGGTTTTAAGACCTAACTTAATTAGTATTTTGTTAGGTTGGGATGGTTTAGGGCTAGTTTCTTATTGTTTAGTTATTTATTATAGTTCTGTTGTTAGAAACTTATCTGGTATAATTACTTTATTGACTAATCGTTTAGGTGATATTGGTATCTTAATTAGTATTGGTTGGATGGTTTCTTTCGGTGGTTGAAATTTTATTTTTTATAATTTTTATTTAAATAATTTTATTGTTTTTTTAGTTATTTTATCTTCTTTCACTAGGAGTGCTCAAGCTCCTTTTTCTTGTTGATTACCTGCGGCTATAGCTGCTCCTACACCTGTATCTTCTCTTGTTCATTCTTCTACTTTAGTTACTGCTGGGGTTTATTTATTATTACGTTTTTTTAGTGATTTATTAATATTTAATTTAATTTTTTCTTTAGTTGGTTTATTTACTATGATTTTTTCTTCATTTTGTTCTAATTTTGAGTTTGATTTAAAGAGGATCATTGCTTTTTCTACATTAAGACAATTGGGTTTAATAATGATATCTATTTTTATGGGTTTCATTGATTTTTCTTTTTATCATTTGTTAACTCATGCTATGTTCAAGTCTTTATTATTTTTATGTTCTGGTATTTATATTTATAATTACATAGATAATCAGGATATTCGTTATATGGGAGGTTGTTGTACTTTTTTACCTTTAACTACTTGTTGTTTTAATGTTTCTAGAATATGTTTGTGTGGTTTACCTTTTTTATCTGGTTTTTATTCTAAGGATATAATTATTGAAGCTTCAGTTTTTTTTGGATTTGATTATGTTTTTTTTTTTTTGTTTTATTTTAGTTTAGGTTTAACTTGTTGTTATTCTTTTCGTTTGGTTTATTATTCTTTAGTTAAATCTTTTAGTTTTATACCTATTAATTGTGTTAAGAATGAGTTTAATTATATGGGTTTAAGAGTTTATTTTATATCTTTTTTTTCTGTTATTTTTGGTTGTTTTTTAAATTGATTAATTAATATGGATATAGTTTGATTATTTTTTCCTTATTATTTGAAAATTCTATCTTTTTTATCTATTTTTTTAGGATTTTGGCTTGGTTATGAATTTAATAATTTTAGTTACTTATTTAATTTAAGTTATTATAATTTTAATTCTAGTATATGATTTATGTTTGGTTATTCTAGATATTTAATTAATTTTTTTTTTAATTTTTTTCTAAAGTATTCTTTAATCTTGTTTTGGGGAGAATATTACACTTCTTCTGGTATTTTATTATATTTAAATAAATTTTCTGATTTCTTGCAGTTTTATTTAAGCAATTCTATTAAAATTTTTCTAATTTCTTATGTTCTAGTTTTTGTGTTTTGATTATGTATTTATAGCTTATATAGAGTTTAATATTGAAGATATTAAGGAGAATTTTTTTTTATTTACAATTCATTGATTGATTAACTTTTTTTTAATGAAAATAAAATGTTTTATATTTAAACTAAATGAATAAGGGTATAACGGAATTGAACCGCTTGAAATTTAGTTAGCAGCTTATTTTTTTACAATTACCCTATTAATTGGATTTTATCATTTTTTCTATTAACAATAGATTGCCTCTGCTTTGGCTTCAATTAAAAGTGAAGGGATTTTAATCCTTAGATTAGGTCGAAACTAATTGTAATTTTTACTTCTTTACTTTTAAGATACCTTATTAAGGGACTTTTTAATTGCAAATTAAATGTTATAATTAACTATATCTTTATTTGGTTCAGTTTAATAATCCGTTAAATCATTCATAATAAAGTCCTATTAATAATATTAGGATAAAAGATATAGATGTTGTTCTTCAGTATTTAATTATGGATAATTTTATTGTTGAAATTATTGGTATAATAATTACAATTTCTACATCAAAAATTAAGAAGATAATTGCAATTATGAAGAAATGGATTGAAAATGGTAATCGTTTATTGGATATTGGGTTAAATCCACACTCGAATGGTGATATTTTTTGTAATTCTATTATTGATTTTTTTCTAATTAATATAATTATTATTATGATTAATAATGTTAATATTATAATAGTAAATATTGATAAAATTACAGTTATTATTATTCATTTTTAATAATCCTTTTGATTGGAAGTCAAATATACTTAATATACTAAATGAATTTAACCTCCTCATCAATAAATTGAAATATATAAAAATAATCATACTACGTCAACAAAATGTCAGTATCAAGCTGAGCATTCAAATCCTGTGTGGTGATTAGATGAATAATGCAGTTTATTTAATCGTATTATAGAAATAATAATGAATATAGTACCGACTATTACGTGGATACCGTGGAATCCAGTTCTTATAAAGAATGTTGAACCATATACAGAGTCTGAAATACAGAATGGTGATTCATAATATTCATATAGTTGTATAATAGTGAAATAGATTCCTAATGTAATTGTAATTATTATTCTTTTTTTTGATTGTGATTGATTTTTGTTTAATAATGATCCATGGGATCATGTTAGGGATACTCCTGACGATAGTAGGATTATAGTGTTTAAAAGTGGCACTCTTATTGGATTAAATGATTTAATATTAATGGGTGGTCAGTTTATTCCAATTTCAATAGATGGTGATAAACTACTATGGAAGAATGCTCAAAAAAAGGATAAGAAGAATATAATTTCTGATAGAATAAATAGAATTATCCCTATTTTTATATTTTTAATAACTTCTTTAGTGTGGAGTCCTTGGAAGGTAGATTCTCGGATTACATCCCGTCATCATTGGGAAATACATAGGATTGTGATAGTGAATCTCATGATTATTAATGTTATATTTATTTTATAGAATATATTGATTATTCCTGATGCTATAGTTATAATTCCTATTGATGTAATAAGAGGTCATGGTCTCCTCTCTACTATATGGAAGGGGTGATTATTCATTTATACTTCTCTAGAATATAAGGTAGTTAAAATTGTGAATACATAAGTTTGAATTAATGAAACGGCAGTTTCAAATAATATTAATATAATATAAATTTTAATGATTAAAAATGTTATAGTAATTGAGCATCTTCTTCCCAGTAGTGATATTAATAGGTGCCCAGCAATTATATTAGCTGTTAATCGTACAGCAAGAGAGCCAGGGCGGATTAAATTACTAATGGTTTCAATTAATACTATAAATGGTATTAGGATTGGGGGAGTACCCATTGGTACTAGGTGTATAAATATATGTTCTGTTTTATTAATTCATCCATATATGAAAAATGATAGTCACATGGGTAAGGCTATTGATAATGAAAACACTAAGTGTGAGGGTGATGTGAATACATAGGGTAGTAATCCTATTAAATTGTTAGTTAGAATAAATATAGCTATTCCTGTATAAATTATATTAGATTTTGTTATAGGTTTAATTCTATTTAGTTCTGTTATTAATTTTTTTAAGATATTTGATATTAATCAATTTAAATTGTTTTTTTTAATTCAAAATCTATATGAAAATGTTGATGTTATTATTATAGAGCTAACTCAATTTATTGATAATGTTCCTGTACATGGATCGAATGTGGAAAATAAGTTAGTTATCATAACCATGAAATTTTATTTATGTTATATTTTTTTTTTTTAATTTTTTTATTTTCTTGATTAAAGTACAATATAGAAGATCTAATTATTAATATTAAATTGAATATTAATATTAATGTTAATCATCATAGTGGAGATATTTGAGGTATAAAGAGATGATTTATAGTCATTTTTAATTTGACGAATTAATGTTTTATTTAAAACTAATCTCTTCATTAAGGGTATTAGCTATTTTACCATAATTTGATTTAAGAGATCAATACTTGCTTTAAGTATCTTAATGATTTTTTTGTTCAGTCCATGAATGATTTTAGGTTAATTCTTTCTAATACGATTGGTATAAATCTATGGTTTGATCCACAAATTTCTGAGCATTGTCCGTAGTATAATCCTGGTCGATTTATAATTATTATGCCTTGATTAATTCGACCTGGTGATGCATCAATTTTAATTCCTACTGATGGAATTGTTCATGAATGAATTACATCTGATGAGGATGCTAGAATTCGTGTTATTAAATTGAATGGAATTTTTATTCGGTTATCTACATCTAAAAGTCGAAATTCATTTTTTCTAAGTTCTGAGTTTTTTATGTATGAATCAAATTCCAAGTTTCCAAAGTCTGAATATTCATATGATCAGAATCATTGATGTCCAATTACTTTGATTGTTAATAATGGGTTTATTGCTTCTTCAATTAAGTATAAAATTCGTAATGATGGTAATGCAATAAAGATTAGTGTTACAGCTGGTATTATAGTTCAAATAATTTCTAATGATTGTCTTTCTAATAATAATCGTCTTATAAGTTTATTTATTATAATTGATGTAATTATGTATCTTACTATTATTGTGATTATTATGACAATTATTATACCATGATCATGGAATATAATTAATTGTTCTATAATGGGGGACACCGCGTCTTGTATATAATTAGATATTCAGGAGTTTATTTCTAAAGAAATAATCGTATTTATGAATGAATCTTAAATTCATCACATTTAATCTGTCACATTAGAATTTCAAGATTAAAGGTAATTCATAATATGAGTGTTCTTGAGGAGGAGTTTTCTGCAATCATTCTAGTGATGATTGATTGTTAATTGAGAATAGAACTTTTCGTTTGGATATTAATCTTTCTCATAGAATAATTAATATTATTATAATTCTAATAGTTGATACTAATCTACCATATGATGATACGATATTTCATAATATGTAAAGATCAGGATAGTCTGAATATCGGCGAGGTATTCCTCTTAATCCTAAGAAATGTTGAGGGAAAAATGTTAAGTTAACTCCTAAGAATATTGTTGAAAATTGAATTTTTAATCATTTTTTATTCAGTGTTAGTCCTGTGATTAATGGGTATCAGTGAATAGCTCCGGCTATAATAGTAAATACTGCTCCTATTGATAAAACATAATGGAAATGGGCTACAACATAATATGTATCATGTAGGATGATATCGATAGATGAGTTTGATAAAATGATTCCTGTTAATCCTCCAATTGTAAATAAAAAAATGAATCCTAAACTTCATATTATTGAAATATTTATGTTTTTATATACTCCATGTATTGTGGCTAATCATCTAAATACTTTAATTCCAGTTGGTACTGCAATGATTATTGTAGCAGATGTAAAGTATGCTCGAGTGTCTACATCCATTCCTACTGTAAATATATGGTGGGCTCATACTACAAATCCTAAAATTCCGATTGATACTATAGCATAAATTATTCCAATGTATCCAAATGATTCGTTTTTACCTCTTTCTTGAATAATGATTTGTGAAATTAATCCAAATCCTGGTAAGATTAAAATGTATACTTCTGGGTGTCCAAAGAATCAAAATAGGTGTTGAAATAGAATTGGATCTCCTCCTCCAGATGGGTCGAAGAAGGATGTGTTTAAATTTCGGTCTGTTAGTAATATAGTAATAGCACCAGCTAAGACTGGTAGAGATAGTAATAGCAATAAGGCTGTAATAAGTACTGATCAAACAAATAATGGGGTTTGATCTATGTTTAATCCTCTTGATCGTATGTTTATAGTTGTTGTAATAAAATTAATTGCACCAAGGATTGATGAAATTCCTGCTAAGTGTAATGTAAAGATTACTATATCGACTCCGGGTGATGAATGAGCAATATTGGATGATAGTGGGGGGTATATTGTTCAACCAGTTCCTACTCCTGATTCAATAATTGATCTTGATATAAGAAGTATTAGTGATGGTGGTAATAATCAAAATCTTATATTATTTAATCGAGGGAATGCTATATCTGGTGATCCAATTATTAATGGTAATAATCAGTTACCAAATCCTCCAATTATAATGGGTATAACTATAAAGAAAATTATAATTAGGGCGTGAGCAGTAACTACAGTGTTATATATTTGTTCATTATTTAATAATGGTCCTGGTTGTCTCAATTCCAATCGAATTACTAATCTTATTATTATTCCTACAATTCCGGATCATATTCCAAATATAAAGTATAATGTTCCAATATCCCTATGGTTTGTTGATGTCAACCATTTATTCATTAGGGTGGCTGATTTAAGTGGTAAATTGTAAATTTACTTAAGAAATTTAATTTCTCCTAATAGTTTCAATAGTTTAATGTAAAATTTTAAATTGCAAGTTTAAGGATATGAATATGATTTGGAATTAAGATTTACTATAGGTAATTTTAACTTTGAAGGTTAATAGTTTAATTTTTAACTTAAAATCCCTACAGGGATTTTAAGTTAAATATTATTATTGGTGTTATTAAGATGGATAGGGTTGTATATGAATTTAATTTTCTTTTTAATTTTGTTATTCATTTTGGGATAGTGTTGTAAAATAATATTGTTAATACTGTTATTCGCATGTAAAAGAATATAATAATTAATGATGTTATAATTATTAGTGTTATTATTGTTATTCTATTAATGATTCATAGGTGCTTTAAAATTATTATTTTTATAAAGAATCCTATCATAGGTGGTAATCCACCTAATGCTAATAGTGTAATTCAAAGGGTGGTTTTATTTAGGTTATCTGTGTTAATTATTAACTGGTTGATAAACATTATATTTATATTTCTTACTATTATTATTAGTAATCCTACTAGTATGGTGTATATAAATAAATATGTTAGTCAAATATTTCTATTGTTAATGCAAGTTATTATAAATGATAAATTAAAAATTGAAGAATATGTAATTATCTTTTTGATAGAGTTTTGATTTAATCCAGCCATTGATCCAGTGATTAAACTTAACATTACTGGAATTGTAAGGTTGATGTTAATATAAGATATTATTTGAAGAGGGATCAGCTTTATTAAAGTCAATAAAATAAAGATAGAGTAGTATTTTATTCCCTCTACAATAGATATTATTCATGTATGAAATGGTCTTAATCCTAATTTTAATATAATGGCTAGTGTAAGTATAAAGTTTGACTGTGATCTTATTGATATTATAATAACCCCTATTATTATAATTGACGATCTTAGTCTTTGTACAATAAAAAATTTAATACATGATTCAGAATTTAATTTTTTGTTTGTTGATATAATTGGAATAAATGATATAATAGATATTTCTAACCCAATTCATATGGAAAATCAATTATTTGAGCTTAATGCAATAATAACCCCTATTATTATGCTAAAGTTAAATATAATTTCTAGATTTATAAACATTAAAAAGAAGAATTTTAATTCTATATTTAGGTTATGAGCCTACTAGCTTATTTAGCTTATCTTTTTGTGAATTGGTGTTATATGCACATAAATTTTTGATATTTAAGGTTTATATTAATTTATTGATTTACAATAAGAGTAAATTTTATTTACTTGATTTATTCTATCAAAATAATCCTTTGTCAGGCATCTTATT